TTTTTTCCCTTTTCTTTTTATTGTCTGAATAGTCAGGAGCTAAGACCATTCCAATGCTCCCTTCCGCCATGCATAAACTAAACCAACAATTAAGATAAGCACGAAAATTAAAGCTTCTATAAATACAGATACGCCCAATACATCAAAACTCATTGCCCATGGATAAAGAAAAACCGTTTCAACATCAAAAACAACAAAAACTAGAGCAAACATATAATAACGAATTCTAAATTGTAACCAAGCGTTGCCCATTGGTTCTATACCCGATTCATAACTAGAAAGTTTCTCCGGCCCTTTCCTAATCGGGGCTAAAATCCCAGAAATTAAAAATGCCAAAATAGGAATAAAACTTGATATTATTAGAAATGCCCAAAAAATATCATATTCGTAAAGCAAAAACATAGACGCACTCCTATGAACGTGGAAAGTATATCGGATTGGTTGATTCGAATTGAAGTTCTAAAGTCATTGATAACTAGTTAGTCAAAACAACAATTTATTTTGACCAAACCATCTAGTTTCCTTTGATTATTGCAGGGCATATCTCATTTCAAGATTTATCGACTGACTTGATCGGGATCCTATTTCCAGTCTACTTTATTTTTTTAGTTCAATTTTCTTTAATTGCTTTAGTTAGTATAACTCTAGATGTTATACTTAGACAAATTTTCTTGTTTTTGCCTAGGATTCTTCCTAAAGCCTAAAGAAAGCAAATAGAATTCTTATTTTGTGTTTAAAATTTTTGAATTTATTATTCTTTTGATATTCTTTTGATTATTTGAATTTTCTTTATAAAAATGCGAGTTCGGAATTTGGATTTTTTAGGAATAGAGTCGAAAGTTTTTTCTTAGTAATTTAGAATAGAACAAGTATTCAAATGTAAGAGAATGGGTAGGTATCTGGGGATTTCGAATATCTTAGTGTTGGTATATTCCGTTTATCAGATCTGGATGGGGTGGGGTTTTCTCTTGATTGAATACAGAAAAAGAAGACCACCCCCCCTTGTTTTGGTGTGCTTCGCCGGGTCTTGGTAAGGTATACCAAAGAAAAGGAGTATCGCTAGCTTAACCCCTTGATTGTGGGCAGAAAAATGCATATGGAATTTCCCTTCGACAATTAATGACGAAGGGTTGGTTTGTTTGGAAAAAGATCGATTCGATTCCTTGAAATATGATATGTTTTTTCGGTTTTCTGTTCTGCTTTAAATGATTCCCGTGAGTGAGTTTCTAGGACAAATTTTGTTTCGATGAACCAACCGGTCAGTTATAAGCAACAAACAAGAATGAAGAAATCAAAATTATACAATTTTTTATTTCAAATGAAAATTTGGAATTTTATTCATTTTTTTTATAGGGCTCTAGGGCTATACGGACTCGAACCGTAGACCTTCTCGGTAAAACAGATCAAACTTATTATTATCAAAATGATCTGAACTGTTTCAAAGACCCAACATGCATTTTTTTTTGCATTGGGCTCTTTCATTAACTGATAGAAATATCAGCCAATCTGCCATATTTTTTCTTGACAGAAAAATAAGATAAGGAGATGGCTCCATGTGCTCTGATTCATTATTTGGGATTCTAATTCAGAGCACTACCAAAGTGTTTCAAAGGTGAAGTTATTTTGACGTAGGTCTGCCTTTGGCCTAGAATTTTAAGTTAAATGAAGTCTCTATCGTTCGGCTTAAAAAATCCAATATGAAACTTCATACACCTTCAAGTTCATAGGACGAAAAGAGATTTTTTGAGGGCCTTATACTCATTATGCCTAGCATTGAATATACTGCTATTCACCTTATCAATATCTCAAGGCGGAGCCTGTTTGGTACCTACAAAGGGCACTCAAATAGGACCGAACCTCTCGTCAGGCTATTGTTCTCTTTTCTCTTAAAGTTATTATGGAGTAAGACATCGATTTCTCAATAAGATCCATTTTTTGGATTGTATGGTGGATTCCCCTGAAAAACATTGGCGCGCGTGTAAACGAGGTGCTCTACCAACTGAGCTATAGCCCTTAGTGCTTGTGATGCATATTTTATCATGTATATAATTTGTTGTCAAGATCAATATTCTATGATCCAACATCCGAAATTTTTGAGTGGTATTGGTTCGATTATTGTTGCTTATAAGGAATATGATATTTATAATCCATCGATAGGATGGGTTCCATTTGGTTCTCTTTAGGATAATAAGTGACCTACTTAACTCAGTGGTTAGAGTATCGCTTTCATACGGCGGGAGTCATTGGTTCAAATCCAATAGTAGGTAGAACTTATTAGATACCGGAGTCAACGGTATCTAATAAGTTTTTTGTCCCACCCTTATTTTTATAGATTTTTTATTTATTTCATTTTTGAATTGCGTTGTATCTAAATTGGATTCTGCTTGATTGGATTATGTCGAGTGAATCCAATCAAAATAGGGTTTAGAAACAGAACCTCTTTTGATTATTTGAACGCACCAACTAGTTATGAAATTGCATTGACAGCCTCGACTCTTGT